ATGGAAACCATTTTTATTGGACGATCATGATACTTCCCGAAAATCGAAATTCTTGGTCAATGGAGGAAAAATAGCACCCTTTTTGTTCAATAAGATACCAAAGTGGATGATTGACCCAAGAAAAAATCGCGGGAAATCCTTTGATAGGGCGGATTCCTATTTCTCAATGATATTCCACAATCAAGACAATTGGCTGAATCCCGTGAAAACATTTCATCGAAGTTCATTGATATCTTCTTTTTATAAAGCAAATCGACTTCGATTCTTGAATAATCCACATCACTTCTGCTTCTATTCTAACACAAGATTCCCCTTTTCTGTGGAAAAGGCCCATATCCATAATTCTGATTTGACATATGGACAATTCCTCAATATCTTGTTCATTCGCAACAAAATATTTTCTTTGCCCGTCGAATATGCTTTTGGGGGGAGAGAGACTATTTCACCAATCGAGTCACAGGTATCTAACATATTCATACCTAACGATTTTCCACAAAGTGGTGACGAAACGTATAACTTGTACAAATCTTTCCATTTTCCAAGTCGATACGATCCCTTCGTCCGTAGAACTAGTTTCTCGATCGCAGACATTTCTGGAACACCCCTAACAGAGGGACAAAGAGTGCATTTTGAAAGAACTTGTTGTCAACCTCTTTCAGCTAGGAATCTATCGGATTCAGAAGAGAAGAACTTGCATCAGTATCTCAATTCAAACATGGGTTTGATTCCCACTCCATGTTCTGAGAAAGATTTACCATGCAAAAAGAGGAAAAAACGGCGTCTTTGTCTAAAGAAATGCCTTGCGAAAGGGCAGATGTATAGAACCTTTCAACAAAGGGCTCTTTCAACTCTCTCAAAATCGAATCTATTCCAAACATATATGCCATGGTTCTTGACAGGGTACTGGATATTTGTAGATAATTTTGTAGATACTTTTTCAGACCTATTGCCGATTTCAGATACTTTTCCAGAACTATGGCTGATACTACGTAATAGTCAAAAATTGGTATCCATAATACGAAGTAGCAGTAAAAAATGGGTATTCATCCTTCGGGATATTAGGCATAGATTGGGTAGATCGTGGCGAATTCTTTGGAAAAAAGCGCGTCTTAATCTGATAAGTGAAATTTCGAATAAGTGTTTACATAATGTTCTTCTGTCCGAAGAAATGATTCATCGAAATAATGAGTCACCATTGATATCGACACATCTGAGATCGCCAAGTGTTTGGGAGTTCTTCTATTCAATCCTTTTCCTTCTTGTTGTTGCTGGATATCTCGTTTGTACCCAGCTTCTCTTTGTTTCCGGGGCCTCTAGTGAGTTACAGACAGAGTTCGAAAAGGTCAAATCTTTGATGATGGAATCATCTATGATTGAGTTGCGAAAACTTCTGGATAGGTATCCTACATCTGAACCAAATTCTTTCTGGGTAAAGAATCTCTTTCTAGTTGCTCTGGAACAATTCCGTTCTAAGAAGATATATTTGAATATCAATCTCATCGATCTCATATCAAATCCCATCAATCGAATCACTTTTTCGAGAAATACGAGACATCTAAGTCATACAAGTAAAGAGATCTATTCATTGATAAGAAAAAGAAAAAACTGGAACGGGGATTGGGTTGATGATAAAATAGAATCCTGGGTCGCGAACAGTGATTTGATTGATGATGAAGAAAGAGAATTCTTGGTTCAGTTCTCCGCCTTAACGACAGAACAAAGGATTGATCAAATTCTATTGAGTCTGACTCATAGTGATCGTTTATCAAAGAATGACTCTGGTTATCAAATGATTGAAGAACCGGGAGCAATTTACTTACGATACTTGGTTGATATTCATAAAAAGGATCTATTGAATTATGAGTTCAATCCATCCTGTTTAGCAGAAAGACGGGTATTCCTTGCTCATTATCAGACAATCACTTATTCCCAAACTTCGTGTGGGACTACTACTTTGCACTGCCCATCTCATCGAAAACCCTTTTCGCTCCGCTTAGCCTTATCCCCCTCTAGGGGAATTTTAGTGATAGGTTCTATAGGAACTGGACGCTCCTATTTGGTCAAATACCTAGCTACAAATTCCTATGTTCCTTTCATTACGGTATTTCTGAACGATAACAAGCCAAAAGTTATGGATGAGGATGAAGATGAGGATTATTACGAGATAAAGGTTGGTGGTAGTGACGAGATTGATGCTAGTGACGCTGCTAGTGACGCGATTGATGCTAGTGACGAGATGGATCCTGACCTTGATACGGAGCTGGAAGAGCTAACTATGATGAATGCGCCAACTATAGATAGGATGTCGGAACTAGGCCCCACCCTTCAATTCGAATTAGCAAAAGCGATGTCTCCTTGCATAATATGGATTCCAAACATTCATGATCTGGATGTGAATGAGTCGAATTACTTATCCCTAGGTCTATTAGTGAACCATCTATCTGAAGGATGCTCCAATAGAAATATTCTTGTTATTGCTTCGACTCATATTCCCCAAAAA